GGTCATCGACTCAGCCTTTAAAAAATTGGCATTTTTTAATTAAAATATAATATATATAATGAAAAATAAAATCGAATAAATAAAAAAGGGATTCAAATAATTTTATCGCCATGAGTGCTCTATATCGATAAATTTTGAACCTTTTTTTTTAAACTGTCTCGGTATTATATTAACATAGTGGTAGAAAGAATACCTTGCTGTGCCTGGACTTCAAACGGTTTAGTTTTAACCATGTTAATAGGCCCACATTATTGGTTTATAGAGAATCAAAGTATATTTACCAACAACTCGCGAAATGCTATTGTTCTTACATATAATTTCTTTTTTTTTTATTCAGAAGTAATTCGCGAAATCATGCACCTTTCGTCTCTATTTATAAACAAAAAAGAGGTACAGCTGGTTAAATCCAACCGATTCTTGAAATAAACAACCCGCACGCACTCCCTTTCCAAAAAAGATCAATACACCAATAACTACACTGAGATTTATTAGATTTGTTGCTAAAATATTGGTATTAACCCCGAAACTCTCGGCAGATGGCCAGTGACCCAAAAAAACGAAAGAATCGGTTACATTGTTCATACGACCTCCTTTTTAAACTTATAGATAAACTCAAAAAATAATTGTATTGCTTCACTTATTTATATTTACTACTTCTAAATCTAAATAGAAAATAAATATAGAATTAGTTACAATTAGGTACTAGGTTTCCCGTGAATTGCGAAATAACTCCTTTATTGGAGCACTTCTGCCTTGCTTTGGACTAAGTAAGGGGAAGGAAGAAAACGAGTGGGGTAACATTAATTCTTCATTTTCAAATCAGACCTTCCCTTGGATTATTTTATGAATGCATAAGTAATTATGTCGAGACGAAAATTATATTTAAAATGTGAAAAAACAACCTGCACGTCCACGACCATAAAGGAAATACAAATTTATCGTATTTCTTTTCTTGGATTAAACAAAAGGATTTGCAAATAAAAGGGCTAATGCTACAACCAATCCATAAATTGTTAAAGCTTCCATAAAAGCTAAACTAAGTAATAAAGTACCTCGTATTTTTCCCTCGGCCTCGGGCTGTCTCGCAATACCTTCTACAGCTTGGCCTGCAGCAGTACCTTGACCAACCCCAGGTCCAATAGAAGCAAGCCCTACAGCCAATCCAGCAGCAATAACGGAAGCGGCAGAAATCAGTGGATTCATGATAGATAAGTTCCTCACACAAAAAAAATAAATAGTTAATGATACAATCAACCAAAGAATTAGGACTGAATTATTCCATTGTAATATTCATTAGGGTAGAAATAATAAAAAAAGCCGAATTCTAATTATAATATATTAGAATTATTAATTTAATATTTTTGAATCATTAGTAAAGGCTTCATCTTTTTTACTAAATTGGAAAGTTTTTTTTGAATCAATTCAACTTACTGCATTTCCTTTTTTTAAGCCTTCTTTGATCTTTAGTTTATTTGTTTATTTTTATTCACGGTTAGAAATGAAACAAACCTAAAGACCTCGGTTGGCAGCTCTATAAAAATTAAAGTAGTTCAAATTAAATATTCGTACTTGCCAATATCTAAATATCAAATATACATGTGTTTCTTACATAACGTAAACTGCCTATATGTATCTTATGTATTTTTAATTCAATCTAATTTTAGAATGATTCTTCAAAACATCTAATCTAAAAAAATTAACCTATAATCATTAGATTCCACCTATCTGGCGCAACCACTCTCTATTGACCAACCCCCTTTTTTACACATCTCGTCATAATATATTTTTTCTATTACCATTAGAGTCTCTTGAGCGACACACGATTGGATCTAAACTTAAAAATCGAATCTTCCTAAGACTAATCAATGATGACCTTCCATGGATTCGCCTATATAAGCTGCGGCTAAAGTTGCAAAAATAAGAGCCTGAATCCCGCTTGTAAATAATCCGAGTAACATGACAGGTATAGGAACCACTAAAGGTACTAAAGAAACAAGAACAACAACTACTAATTCATCTGCTAATATATTTCCAAAAAGTCGAAAACTAAGTGATAGAGGTTTTGTGAAATCTTCTAAAATGTTAATGGGTAAAAGAATTGGAGTTGGTTGAATGTATTTACCAAAATAACCAAATCCTTTTTTTGTAAGACCCGCATAAAAATAGGCTACTGACGTGAGTAAAGCTAAAGCAACAGTAGTATTGATATCATTCGTGGGTGCGGCTAACTCCCCCTGAGGTAACTGTAGGATTTTCCAAGGCAAAAGGGCCCCTGACCAATTAGAAACAAAAATAAATAGAAACATAGTCCCAATAAAAGGAACCCAAGGGCGATATTCTTCGCCAATTTGAGTTTTGCTCACGTCTCGAATGAATTCGAGGACATATTCAACGAAATTCTGACCGCCTGTCGGAATGGTTTGTGGATTCCGAACAGCTATAGCAGCCGACCCTAGTAAGATCCCAATTACAACCCAAGAAGTTATAAGTACCTGACCATGGATTTGGAAACCCCCTATTTGCCAATAAAAATGTTGACCTACTTCCACACCAGACATATCATAGAACCCTTTTAGTGTGTTGATTGAATATGATAGAATATTCATATTGTCCTCTGACAGAAATATAACTAAAAAAATTATTTTGATTCAACCGCCTCTTTCTCGACTTGTATACTTTGTTTATTTAATTTATTTTGTTTAGGATACCTATTAATAACATAATATACCCAGCCCTTTATTGTTTTTGATATTCAGGATATCGTAACCAATTCTAGTATAAATTAGGGGAATTTAATTGTGGATTTCATAAAAAAATCAAGGATTTCTTACATAGCTAGAACGACCTTCACAAATTGCAAATACTAACTTGGTAAGAATTAATCGGATTGAGGATATAGCATCATCGTTTGCCGGAATCGAAATATCGGCGAGGTCCGGGTCACAATTTGTATCGATTAAACAAATTGTTGGAATTCCCAAAGTAATACATTCTCGAAGGGCCGTATGTTCTTCTTGTTGATCAACGATGATTACAATATCGGGTAACTCTGTCATATATTTAATCCCGCCCAGATATGTTTGCAAGTGAGATAATTGTCTCTTCAACACCGCGGCATCTCTCTTCGGGAGACGGGCGAGGCTACCCGCCTTTTGTTCCATTCTTAAATCCCTGAATTTATGAAGTCTTGTTTCTGTAGTGGACCAATTCGTTAACATACCGCCAAGCCACTTTTTATTAACATAATGACATCGAGCCCTTATTGCCGCCCATGCTACTGAGTCAGCTGCTTTATTTTTTGTCCCAACAATTAAAAAATTTTTTCCTCTACTTGCTGCCTCAAAAACTAAATTACAAGCCTCTGATAAAAAACGAGCAGTTCTGGTAAGATTTATAATATGAATACCCTTGCATTTTGCAGAGATATAAGGTGACATTCGAGGATTCCATTTTCGAGTGCCGTGACCAAAATGAACTCCCGCCTCCATCATCTCTTCCAAATTTATGTTCCAATATCTTCTTGTCATTTCTCCACAGACTTTGAACTCTTTTTTTTAATAAAGAGATGAGGTATCCTGAAATAAAACATTGTTCCAACGGAACCTTCTTTTTTAACGTGGGTTGACCGTTGATGGCCAAACCATAAATTCTTTTCTACTCGTTATATATATTTTTTACATTATTTTATTCAATTAAACAATTAATTATTATTAATAATTAAATGACAAAGATAAATAAAAAAAGGATGAATCTCTTCTCTTAAATCCCCAAAATCCTTGTTGTTTTAATCTATGACCTAGAATTCTTTGAAAAACACGAATCCAACAATTCTCTGTGGTAAAACAAAAAATCTCCCATTTCTCCCGCGAATAGATGCTTGTTTTTTATTTTCAAAGGAATGCTAATGCTCTTTGAACGGTGGACGAATCCCTTGAATCCAGTACCGACGGGTATCATACCCCCCAGAACAACGTTTTCTTTGAGTCCTTTCAACCAATCAATACGGCCTCGAAGAGCTGCTTTTGCTAAAACTCGAGCAGTTTCTTGAAAACTTGCTTCGGATATAAAACTTTGAGTATTCAGAGATGCTCTCGTTATTCCCAATAAGAGAGTTCGGTAACAGATCGCTTCTTCCAAAGCGCGCCCCGCCCGTTCTGCTCGAAACAATCCAATAAGTTCTCCGGGCAAAAAAACATTAGACATCCCATCCTCTGAAACTAAGACTTTGGATGTTATTTGCCGTACAATAATTTCGATATGCCTATTATGGATCTGCACCCCTTGGGATCGATAAACCTTTTGGATCTTATTAACCAAAGAGATACGACTTTGCGCTATAATTAGCTCAGCTCCAACTAAGAATCCCCAAGGAATTCCAAGACTTTTTTTTATACGCTCGTTCCAACCATTAATCCTCTTTTCTAGATTCATTGATATTGAATCAACCGAACGAACTTCTAAGACTTGTTCCACTTTTGGCAGACCTTGCGTTATATCCCCAGACCGCGATTTTTCATATATAAATGTAACTAAAGTATCCCCTTCATAAATGAGTTTTCCATAATGACCATGAACTGTTGCTCCTGGGGTAGCCAAACGGGGCTTAGCCGATCTTATTACTACAGAATCAAACTGAACAATTAGAACTTGACCCGATTTTAAGTGCAGCCCATTTTTTATTATACATACATTTTCACAAAGAAATTGTCCAAGACACATTTTTGTAGATGTCTCGTCACAAAACAGGTAATGAAGAAAATACCAATGTAAATTGAATGAATTCAAAATGATGGTACTAAAAAAATCGGGATTATAAATTCTTCCCTTTTCATCTATTAAATAATATTTACATTTAAAGACTTGAAAGGTTTGTTTTAATTTTAAATTGTAAAATTGTAAATAATTATTTACCAAAATCTGATTATGAGTTATTAAATGGGAAAAAAAAAAATAATTCGCAAATTGAAGGGCTGTTCCTAAAGGACCCAATGGGGTCTTAA